GACTGTTGATCATAAGCTTCATCACCCCCCTTATCAACCTCTTCATCATCCTCGTGAAGCTCATACTGTTGATCATAATACTCTTCCTTATCCTCATCCTCCTCTAGAGGATACTCTCCAGTACCCTCATACGCTTCATCAGACCCATAGAAGGGAAGTGGAAATCCCAATTCATTGGGAATGTCGATCCAATCCAATAGAAAGTCCAAAGGGTTCCATATTCTAGGAGCCCAAACTATGTTAGTGGTGAACTCCTGTTCCGGGTCGAGGACTCCTTCCCCGTCTTCCAACCCCAATTCGGATCCTTGATAGAGAAATTCCGCATCAAGGATAGAAAAATATCCATCTTGCATCATATCTAAGGGATTCCTTGGTTCGGGCCGAAGAAGCAATGGCACTCGATCATTATCAAACCGATTTTCTGTCCGCGAGTCTCCCACCAGAGCGGCTTCTAGTTCTAATAGGCTATGAACTAGATCAGAATCATCCTCAGCGGGTCTATAAGAAGTGATCCCAGTTTCGGGTCCGGGTAGAGACCAAAGAGTTTGAGCGACCGATCCGGCAGAACAACTCAAAAGATAAAGAAGTATCGTTAATTTCTTCATGCTCGTTCCAAGTTCGAAGTACCATTTGTACAAATAAGAATGCCCTTTGTTCCATGAGTTCTTCTTGATATAGATAGTTATAGGATCTATGAGGCAATTACTTACAAGTACATTTTGTGCTACAGCCCTTCCTATCTGATAGCAAAGGATCCCCTGATCCTGAGACGATCTTACCTGGGATTGCAAATCCCAAGTTTGTCTATGAAGAACAGACAGAATTGTATTAGTGTCTATAATGGATTTCTTCTGTGTAATACTAATGGATAGGGCCTCGTTGGTAAATGCTGCAAGATCTCGTGCACTGGAACCCATGGTTATGTACCCGAATCTATTAGTATGAAACATTTTCTTTTCCAAGCGAAATCCCCTAGTATATGAAAGAGTGAGAAAGTGCTTTCGTTGGTGTGGAATAGGAAGCCTTCGTATCTTAATGCACGTATTTAATTGATTCGGACCTATTAGAGCGGGATCCACCTTTTGGGGAATATGAGTCGAAGCAATAACAAGAAGATTTTTAGTGGAACATCTTTCACAACCCACGGAGAGATGGTTCACTAATAGACCGAGGGATAAGCCATCCGACTCCCCCCAACGCATATTATGAATGTTTGGCATCCATATTATGCAAGGAGACATTGCTTTTGCTAATTCGAATTGAAGGTTGATAAAAGATGGCTGGTCTAGGATTTCCCTCAACGGCGGCGTCATAGCTATCATATCCCACCCAGTTAACCCTTCCAGCCTAAAAGTCATACGCCTAACAATCTCCCTCTCATCAATCTCCCTCTCATCAATCTGACTCTCATCAATCTGACTCTTATCAATCTCACGAACATGATGACTGCTCCGAGTACGAACCAGCATATCAAGATCCTCAATCGAAGTATCACCAATACCCTTTACCCTAGAACCCAAAAGATTACGAAGAATGGTAAGAATGCTAGCCACAAGGCTCTGAACAATATCCCCAAGCTCAACCTCCGCCTCCTCACCAAAATAAAGAGACTGAGAAAGAGGAGGACTATACTGAAAAGACCTAGTAGCATTGTTATAAAGATTAGAACGCTTAAAATTAAACTCATCCTCCTCCTCCGCCGCCTCTTCATCTTCATCATAATCAAAATCATCTACTACAGGGTTGCGGAACCTGTCCGTAGATACCGTAATGAAAGGAACATAAGAGTTTGTCGCTAGGTATTTGACCAAATAGGATCGTCCAGTTCCTCTAGAACCTATCACTAAAACACCACTCGAGGGGGCTAAGGCTAAGCGGAGCGAAAAGGGTTTTCCAGGAGATGGGAAATCCAAACTCTTAGCCCCACACGGGGTTTGTGAAGTTTGTGAATAAGGGATTGTCTGATAATGAGCAAGGAATATCCGTCTTTCCGCTAAACAGGATGTATTGCACTCATAATTCATTAGAGACTTTTTCTGAATGTCAACTAAGTCCCGTAAGTAATTTGCTCCCGGCTGTTCAATCGTTTGATAACCAGAGTCATTCTTTGAGAAATGATCACTATGAGTCAGACTCCATAGAATTTGATCAATCTCAATCCTTTTGTCTGTCGTTAAGGTGCAGAACTGAACCAAGAACTCTCTTTCTTCATCATCAATCCACTCACTTCTTGCGACCCAGGATTCTACTTGATCATCAGCCCAACCCCCGTTCATAACCCCATCCCTGTCCACACCTCCATCCTTGTCCACAACCCTATCCCTGTCCACAACCCTATCCCCGTCCACAACCCCATCCCCGTCCACAACCCCATCCCCGTCCACAACCCCATCCTCTTTCACTTTTCTTATCTTCACTTCTCTTATCAATCTTATCAATGAATAGATCTCTTTACTTGTATGACTTAGATGGCTCGTATTTCTCGAAAAAGCGATTTGAT